CATCCTCTTCCTCTTCCTCATCCTCTTCCTCATCTTGAAACTCATCCTCTTCCTCTTCCTCTTCCTCATCTTGAAACTCATCCTCTTCCTCTTCCTCTTCCTCATCTTGAAACTTATCCTCTTCCTCATAAAGGACCCGCTTGCCCCAAAATGACCCGGCCCAAGAGGGGAATCCTAATTCTCCCACTTCATTCCATTCAGGGGGGTTTACGAAACAATCAAATAGAAAGACCCAAGGGCGCCATATTCTAGGAGCCAAAACTATGTCATTGAATAAACCCCCTCCGTCTTTGTCAAACTCCAATTCGTATTTTCCATAGAGCAATTTCGGATCATAGAGCAATTTCTGATCAAGGATAGAACAAAATCCTTTTTGTATCATATCGAAGGGACTCTTTGGTTTGGGCCGAAGAAGAAATTTCACCTGATCATTATCAAACTGACTCCAATCTTGTTCTGTCCGTGAGGATGCCAACAGAGCGCCTTCTATTTCTACTAGGCCATGAACTAGATCAGAATCATTCTCAACAAGTCCATAATAAGTAATCTCATTTTTTTCATCGGGTCCGGACCAAAGGTCTTGAGCAACCGATCCGGCAGAACAACTCAAAAGATAAAGAAGTATCGTTAATTTCTTCATGCTCGTTCCAAGTTCGAAGTACCATTTGTACAAATAAGAATCCCCTTCGTTACATAATTTCTTCTTCATATAGATAGATATAGGATCTATGGGGCAATTACTTAGAAATCCATTTTGTGCAACAGCCCTTCCTATCTGATAGAAAAGGATCCCATGTTCCTCAACCGATCTTCCACGGGCTCGCAAATCCCAAGTTTGTCTATGAAGAGCAGATCTAATTATATTAGTGTCTAGAATGGATTTCTTCTGTGTAATACTAATCGACAGGGCTTCATTGGTAAGTGCTACAAGATCTGGTACATTGAAACCCATGGGTATGGGCCCGAATCCATTAGTATGGAACATTTTCTTTTCCAAGTGAAATCCCCTACTATATGAAAGAGTGAAAAAGTGCTTTCGTTGTTCTGGAATACTAAGCCTTCGTATCTTAATGCATGTATTTAATTTATCCCCAGCTATTAGAAAGGGATCCACTTTTTGGGGAAGATGAGTCGAAGCAATAACAAGACTATTTCCAGTGGAACATCTTTCACAATCCCTGGAGAGATAGTTCACTAATAGACCGAGGGATAAGTAGTGCGACTCCTTCCCCTTCAGATCATGAATGTTTGGAATCCATATTATGCAAGGAGACATTGCTTTTGCTAAGTCGAATTGAACGATGAGAGAAAACAATTGGGTTTGTGCCGGCGGTACCCTATACAGAAACACATTCATTTCCGTTAGAAGGTCCAGCTCCCAATCAAGGTCACGGTCGATCTCGTCACTCACATCAATATCGTCACTCACATCAATATCCTCATCCTCATCCTTTTTCTCTTCCTCTTCCTTTTTCTCTTCCTCTTCCTCTTCCTCATCTTGAAACTCATCTTGAAACTCATCACTAAGAAAATCCTTAGGCTCGTTATTCCAGAACTTGTTCAGAACTACTGTAATGAAAGGAACATAGGAGTTTTTCGCTAGGTATTTGACCAAATAGGATCGTCCAGTTCCTATAGAACCTATCACTAAAATACCCCTAGAAGGGGATAGGACTAAGCGGAACGAAAAGGGTTTTCGGAAATGAAAACTATTCGCCCCACACAAGGTTTGTGAATAAGTTATTGTCTGATAATGAGCAAGGAATATCCGCCTTTCTGCTAAACAAGGTGTATTGAATTCATAATTCAGTAGATACTTGTTATGAATGTCAACTAAGTATCGTAAGTAAATTGCTCCTGGCCCTTCAAACATTTGAAAACCAGAGTCATTCTTTGATAAATGATCACTATGAGTCAGACTCAATAGAATTTGATCAATCCTTTTTTCTGTCGTTAAGTTGACGAACTGAACCAAGAATTCTCTTTCTTTATCATCAACCGAATCACTGTTCGCGAACACGGATTCTATTTTATCATAAATCCAAGGACCGTTCACGTTTTTTCTTTTTCTTATCAATGAATAAATCTCTTTACTTGTATGACTGAGATGTCTCGTATTTCTCGAAAAAGTGATTCGGTTGATGGGATTTGGTATCATACTTATGAGATCGATAAGATTGATATTCCAATTAAAATGTATTGATTGAACCTCATATTTAACCCTATAAGTATAAGGGAGCTCACCAAACCAGAGCGTCTTGCCAAAAACCCATATTTTTTCTAGATTTTCTCCTAATTGTTGCCCAACAACTCGAAAGAGATTCTTTAACCAGAAATCAGATGGAGGATACCTATCCAGAAGTTTTTGCAACTCCATCATGTATGATGGAATCATCAAAGATTTGACCTTTTCGAACTCTATCTGTAACTCAATATAGGCTCGGGAAACAAAAATAAGATCTGTATAAACGAGATATCCAGCAACAAGAAGAAGGAAAAG